ACGTTTTTTTAAAAACTATACACTACAATGTTTTTACATTGTAGTGTATGTATATAATAATCACTATTAAATTTTAATATAGTCTATTAGGCATATCTCGAATTCTCCCATTTTTATACTCTCTAACTCTATTGCGCCGTGTATATAACACACTCTAAACATTTATCTAGCATAGAATAATAAATCTAGATAACCTGAGGTCAATCATACTACAATTACAGAGACTAAAATTTATATATGTAAATTACCCTCTTTACCTATCTATACTCTTAATATAAACAAGAATATAAAGAAATAGCCTATATAAAAGAATAATTAAAATAAACATACATTTAAATTCATTTTATTAAATAAGGGCATATATATATATATACATATTACTACATCTTTAAATTAATAATTTAATTTTCAGTAAAAAAAAGCCCCTCCCCCCCCCTTTTTTACTTTACACTTTTATAAAACTAGATTTTAGTAAAGAGCCAATATTTCTAAAACCGCTTTTTTAAGGATTTCTAAGACCCTCATTTATAAAAATGAAAAATACATTTACATATACATATGTATGACTCGAAATCCTTTTCACCTTGTAGAATTTAGTCCATGACCTCTTACAGGATCTTTAGGCGCTATATTTCTTACCTTAGGGCTAACTTCATGATTTCACAACCACGGTGTTACTACTATAATCCTGGGATTATTCCTAATCATCATAACAATATTTCAATGATGACGAGATATTATCCGAGAAAGAACATTCCAAGGATATCACACCATAAAAGTATCCTCAGGGATACGAATAGGTATAATTCTATTTATCACATCCGAGGTTTGTTTTTTCTTTGCATTCTTCTGAGCTTATTTTCACAGAAGACTAGCCCCTAACACAGAAGTAGGTGCCTGTTGGCCCCCTATCTATATCCATCCTTTAAACCCTTTTCAAGTACCTTTGCTTAACACCGCCATTCTTCTTGCTTCAGGTGTAACCGTAACATGAGCCCACCACTCACTAATACATGGAAGTCATAAAGAAGCTATTCAATCTATATTTTTAACAATTATTCTAGGTACATATTTTACAATTCTTCAAGCCCAAGAATATTTAGAAACTTCATTCTCTATCTCAGACAGTATTTATGGGTCAACTTTTTTTGTCGCTACAGGATTCCATGGCCTTCATGTTATTATTGGATCTTTATTTTTATTTACCTGCCTACTACGTATTATATATCACCACTTCTCAACAAATCATCATTTTGGTTTTGAAGCAGCCGCATGATACTGGCATTTTGTAGATGTTGTTTGATTAATTTTATACACATGTATTTATTGATGGGGCTCATAACCAATATAAATCAACCTTGACATTATACTTTATTATTAGAAGATGTGATTTGCAATCATAAAGAAAGAGCTATTCTTTAATGCCACAGTGAAAAGCCAAAATAGAGGCATTTAACTGTTAATTAAAAAACTGTAATATTTATTACTTCACTGGCAACACTGCGCCGGAATGAACGGATTATATTGATGTTATAAATTATAAGGTTTACCTTCTGTGTTTATGATAACTACCATCATGTACTTATTTATTTTATTAACAGTAAACATAATCTTACTATTATTAGGTTTAAGTATTAATAAACGCTCCTATATAGATCGAGAAAAAAACTCTCCCTTTGAATGTGGGTTTGATCCATCAATTTATACCCGTGCCCCCTTTTCTATGCGATTTTTTCTTCTTGCTGTTATCTTTTTAATTTTTGATGTAGAAATTATCTTACTTATACCTTTAACAATGAACATCATAAACTCCAATACACACTGACCTTTAACAAGAGCTATTATATTCTTACTAATTTTACTACTAGGCCTGTACCATGAATGAAATCAAGGATCCTTAAACTGAATAAAATAAATATATATATATATATATATATATACGTATATAAACACAGCTCTATTTAGTACTAACATAGTTTAGTGCACTATGCGATGATTATTTTCAACAAATCATAAAGATATTGGTACATTATATTTTATTTTTGGTATCTGAGCAGGGTTATTAGGCACCTCTTTGAGGCTAATAATCCGTACTGAATTAGGACAACCCGGATCTCTACTAAATGATGATCAACTCTATAATGTAGTAGTAACCGCCCACGGATTTATCATAATTTTCTTTTTAGTTATACCAATTATAATTGGAGGATTTGGTAATTGACTAGTGCCTCTAATATTAGGAGCACCAGACATAGCATTCCCACGAATAAATAACATAAGATTTTGACTACTCCCCCCATCATTAACTCTATTATTAGCTTCTTCAGCTGTAGAAAGAGGGGCCGGAACAGGATGAACAGTCTACCCCCCCCTATCTAGTAATCTCTCCCACGCAGGACCCTCAGTAGACCTCGCCATTTTCTCATTACACTTGGCGGGGGTGTCTTCCATCCTAGGAGCAATTAATTTTATTACCACAATCTTAAACATGCGATGAGAAGGCTTGCAAATGGAACGCCTTCCTTTATTTGTGTGATCTGTTTTTATTACTGCAATTTTATTACTACTATCCCTACCTGTATTAGCAGGAGCTATTACTATACTCTTGACTGACCGAAATTTTAACACCACCTTTTTTGACCCAAGGGGGGGAGGGGACCCTATCCTTTACCAACACCTATTTTGATTCTTTGGTCACCCAGAAGTTTATATTTTAATTCTGCCAGCTTTTGGTATCATTTCCCATATTGTGTCTCACCACTCTTTTAAAAAAGAGATCTTCGGAACATTAGGAATAATTTATGCGATATTATCTATYGGTCTTTTAGGGTTTATTGTATGAGCCCACCACATATTTACAGTAGGTATAGATGTCGACACCCGTGCCTATTTTACATCAGCCACGATAATTATTGCTATTCCTACAGGAATTAAAGTATTCAGCTGACTGGCTACAATCTATGGGTCACCTATTAAATATAATACACCTATACTTTGAGCACTCGGTTTTATTTTCTTATTCACGGTTGGAGGCCTAACAGGTATTATTTTATCAAACTCTTCTTTAGACATCATAATGCATGATACTTATTATGTCGTAGCTCACTTTCATTATGTTCTATCTATAGGGGCCGTGTTTGCTTTATTTGGGGGTTTTAATCATTGATACCCACTAATTACAGGTTTAAAATTAAACCAACAATGGACTAAAGCTCATTTTATGACAATATTTTTAGGCGTAAACCTAACTTTTTTCCCTCAACACTTCTTAGGTTTAGCCGGAATACCTCGACGTTATTCAGACTATCCAGACTGTTACACTAAATGAAACATAGTGTCATCAATAGGCTCTATAGTTTCACTAACTAGAGTACTATTTTTTATTTTTATTGTTTGAGAAAGTTTAATCTCTCAACGAACAGTTATTTGATCTAACCATTTAACAACATCTTTAGAATGAGATAACCGCCTACCAACTGATTTCCATAGACTGCCTGAAACTGGAGCTCTCTACATCTAGTATGACCTACTGAGGACAATTGGGATTTCAAGATGCTTGTTCACCTTTAATAGAACAAATTATTTTTTTTCATGATCACGCCATATTTGCTATTGTTATAGTACTTACAATAGTAATATATATGTCTAGAATTCTTATAACCAACAAATTTTCATGCTTTAGTATTACCGAGAGACAAAAAATTGAAACCATCTGAACTATTGCTCCTGCAGTAATTCTACTTTTCTTAGCCTTGCCTTCACTACGATTACTTTATTTATTAGATGAATCTAATGACCCCCTAATCACAATCAAAACAATAGGTCATCAATGATACTGAAGATATGAGTACTCAGACTTTATAGATATTGAATTTGACGCCTACATAATCCCTACAAATGAATTAAATTTAGGTAATTTCCGGCTGCTAGAAACTGACCACCATTTAATTCTCCCTATAAAAACCAATACACGCGTTATTGTATCCTCAGCCGATGTAATTCACTCATGGACAGTACCCTCTTTAGGGGTTAAAGTAGACGCTATTCCAGGGCGATTAAACCAACTAATACTTTACCCTAGACGACCAGGACTATACTACGGTCAATGYTCAGAAATCTGTGGGGCTAACCACTCATTTATACCTATTACATTAGAAATTGTAAATATGGAGTACTTTATTAAGTGACTAAACTTAATAAACGAATAGAAAAGTTAGTTAAATAATAACATAAAATTGTCAATTTTAAATTACCATGTCAAATAGTACTTATCACATGCCACAATTATCCCCCATTAACTGGTTATTTATATTTATTATATTTTGGTCTGTTATAACCCTAAACACATCTATTATATGGTGAAATACCAATAATTTATACACTATTAATAAAACGCCTAAAGTTAATATAACTATTAATTATAAATGATAACATGATAGTAGACATTTTTTCTTCATTTGATGACCATAACTCCACACTATTTTCAGCTCATTTTATAACATGAAGATTATCCTTATGGTCCTTATTTTTTATTAATTCTTCTTATTGAGTTAACCCCTCAAACCTAACAAACATAATAAATATACCCAAACAAGCTATTAATATTCAAGTAACACGATCTTTTAGGATAAACTTAGGGGGATTTAGCCTTCTTATTTCTTCTTTATTCATTACCATTATTAATTTTAATATATTAGGACTTATGCCTTATGTCTTTAGAACTACTAGCCACCTAGCAATAACCTTTACCTTAGCTCTCCCTTTATGACTATCTTTAATTATATCATCTTACGCAAATAACCCCTACTCAAGATTAGCATTTATGCTACCCCTAGGAACACCCAGATTCTTAATACCCTTCTTACCTATTATCGAAACACTAAGAATTATAGTACGACCTATTACCTTATCGATCCGACTAGCTGCTAATATTAGAGCAGGCCATATTATCTTAACTTTAATTGGGGACTACCTAACAATCTCTATATTATCCAACAATTATTTTGTGTCAAGAATAGTAATACTAATTCAAATTGGATATTTTATTTTCGAAATCGGTATTGGAATCATTCAAGGGTATATTTTTTCATTACTAATTACACTATACACAGATGACCATCAATAGATAAAACACAATCACTGTGAGTATACATACCTAAAGATTGCATATCACCTTAACACCTTCAACGTTATGCTCTTAATTAAGCTATTTAAGCAAGTATATTATTTTACTAACCACAATACTCAAAACTAATTAATCAATAATTATTTTCTCAATGTAAGTGAGACACATTAATTTATGTTAAATCTTGTTATACAAACCAGGAACAGCTTCCACTACCCCTACTATGTTACGACTTATCTTATTTTCCAACAAGAGCGACGGGCGATATGTACGCATTATAAAACCTAATTCACAAAAACCCACTATTTATGTATTTATGTTACTACCAAGTCCAACTTCATAAAACAATTACATAATTTAATCAGATTAAATATTATAAATCGTAGCTCACTTTAAACCTTTTTCATAAGCTGCATTTTGACTTGACATAATAACCAACTCGTTATTAAGTTTTTTACAAAATTTTTACAAAATAAACTGACGACAGCAATACACAAACTGGCTTATTCAAAAAAAAGTAAGTATAAATTGAGGATTATCAAATTAATAAGCAAACTCCCCTGGAAGGATATATAACACCGCCAAGCCTTTTAAGTTTCAAACATATATAATAAATTAATAGACACACACCATGTTTATACTACTTAAGCAATAAAATTTTTAAAATAAAGAATAGTAGGGTCTCTAATCCTAGTTTATTAAAACCTCATTTTCAAAGAATACCAATTAGAATAATATAATTAATAAAAGTAATTAAATTTTACCTACAATTACTACTCTCATTTATTCTAATTATATCTAACAAATTTTACTTTATTTTACACTATATAAATATAAATTAAAAGTATTGGTATAACCGCAGCTGCTGGCACCAATTTAACCACTTCTAAATACAATAACTATATCAAACTCTCATCCATTGTATAACTATAAATACTGCGTAGCCTGTATATACTATACTAATAAAATACTAATAATATAAATCACTACTCACATAAGTATTAAACCTAATGAGTAATAAATACACTAGACAAAACGAACACCTATAAACCTAACATATATAAACCTAGTAACAACTTATATTATAACCAAAGCCAAATTAACAATAAAGAAATATACACTATTTATTTTCGGGGTATGAACCCAACAGCTTACACTTAGCTTACCTTATCAAGTCTTAACAATAAATATTTCATGTATCTTAAAGTTTGCAACTTAATATTTTAAATAAACTACAAGACCATTATAACTACTACTCCTACAAAAAAAGGTAACGAGCCTTTTCCTTAAACTCCAAAAATTTACGTGCCATACACCATAATGTATAAAACTATACACTACAATGTTTTTACATTGTAGTGTATGTATATAATAATCACTATTAAATTTTAATATAGTCTATTAGGCATATCTCGAATTCTCCCATTTTTATACTCTCTAACTCTATTGCGCCGTGTATATAACACACTCTAAACATTTATCTAGCATAGAATAATAAATCTAGATAACCTGAGGTCAATCATACTACAATTACAGAGACTAAAATTTATATATGTAAATTACCCTCTTTACCTATCTATACTCTTAATATAAACAAGAATATAAAGAAATAGCCTATATAAAAGAATAATTAAAATAAACATACATTTAAATTCATTTTATTAAATAAGGGCATATATATATATATACATATTACTACATCTTTAAATTAATAATTTAATTTTCAGTAAAAAAAAGCCCCTCCCCCCCCCTTTTTTACTTTACACTTTTATAAAACTAGATTTTAGTAAAGAGCCAATATTTCTAAAACCGCTTTTTTAAGGATTTCTAAGACCCTCATTTATAAAAATGAAAAATACATTTACATATACATATGTATGACTCGAAATCCTTTTCACCTTGTAGAATTTAGTCCATGACCTCTTACAGGATCTTTAGGCGCTATATTTCTTACCTTAGGGCTAACTTCATGATTTCACAACCACGGTGTTACTACTATAATCCTGGGATTATTCCTAATCATCATAACAATATTTCAATGATGACGAGATATTATCCGAGAAAGAACATTCCAAGGATATCACACCATAAAAGTATCCTCAGGGATACGAATAGGTATAATTCTATTTATCACATCCGAGGTTTGTTTTTTCTTTGCATTCTTCTGAGCTTATTTTCACAGAAGACTAGCCCCTAACACAGAAGTAGGTGCCTGTTGGCCCCCTATCTATATCCATCCTTTAAACCCTTTTCAAGTACCTTTGCTTAACACCGCCATTCTTCTTGCTTCAGGTGTAACCGTAACATGAGCCCACCACTCACTAATACATGGAAGTCATAAAGAAGCTATTCAATCTATATTTTTAACAATTATTCTAGGTACATATTTTACAATTCTTCAAGCCCAAGAATATTTAGAAACTTCATTCTCTATCTCAGACAGTATTTATGGGTCAACTTTTTTTGTCGCTACAGGATTCCATGGCCTTCATGTTATTATTGGATCTTTATTTTTATTTACCTGCCTACTACGTATTATATATCACCACTTCTCAACAAATCATCATTTTGGTTTTGAAGCAGCCGCATGATACTGGCATTTTGTAGATGTTGTTTGATTAATTTTATACACATGTATTTATTGATGGGGCTCATAACCAATACATATATATATGTGTGTGTATATACATAAAAATACAATTATTAAGTGGCCGAAATTTAAGCACTAGACTTTTAATCTAGATAATGATTTTTTCATAAAATCCTTAATAAACTGTAAACAAGAAATGATATATCATATGTGATTTCGACTCATACCTAGATGTTAATACATCCTTGTTTCTCTTTATTTACCCTATCTTAATTAACACTTTAAAGGTAATTAGGAATAAAATAAAGCTGCTAACTTTATTTTGAGCAACTCGGACTGTTCTACCTTTTATGAACAATAAATTTTTTCCATCCAACTTCTTGTTTATTATAATCATAGTTATGAGCACCATCTTTTCATTATCATCCTCACACTGATTAACTATATGAATAGGGCTTGAACTTAACTTATTAGGATTCCTACCATTAATAAATATTAAAGGAAAAACATTAGAAGCTGAAGCTTCTATAAAATATTTTATTATTCAAAGCATAAGATCTAGAGTACTTATCATTTCATCTGTGATTATATATAATGTCAATCTATCGTGATACTCAATATTTAACAATAATATAATCAGACTAATAATCTTATTATCTCTAGTTCTAAAACTAGGAGGGGCCCCTTTACATTTTTGGTTACCTAGAATTACTAAACAAATACCATGGAGAATCCTATTCTTAATAATTACATGACAAAAACTAGCCCCCTTATTAATATTAAGGTTAATTAACTCTAACCTTTTCATTATTTTATTAATTTCTATCCTATCTACCCTTACAGGAAGAATTATAGCCCTAAACCAAACTAATATTCAATTAATCATAACGTATTCTTCAATTTCCCATTTAGGATGAATACTATCTACAATTTCTATTAATAGATCATTAACACTAATTTATTTTATAAACTATATTATAATTTCAATTCCACTGATAAATATAATAAGACAATCCTTAGGCAATCACTTATTTATGTTAACACAAAAAAATAAAATAAACAGAATAATCGTCATTTCATTAATTTTATCCTTAGGAGGGCTACCTCCACTACTCGGATTCATATCAAAATTAATTATTCTAATTTCACTAATCCATATAAAAATAATAATATTAACTCTAATACTCTTCTTAGGAACTCTAATTAGCTTATATTTCTATTTAAATATATCTTTAATATTAATAATTAAATCCTACATAACAATCGAAAAAACCAAAACTAATAAAATATATAATCCTATTATTTCTCTAAATTTACTAAGTAGGCTAATTATTTACCCCCTAATCACTATATTTATCACCTATGCGATGATTATTTTCAACAAATCATAAAGATATTGGTACATTATATTTTATTTTTGGTATCTGAGCAGGGTTATTAGGCACCTCTTTGAGGCTAATAATCCGTACTGAATTAGGACAACCCGGATCTCTACTAAATGATGATCAACTCTATAATGTAGTAGTAACCGCCCACGGATTTATCATAATTTTCTTTTTAGTTATACCAATTATAATTGGAGGATTTGGTAATTGACTAGTGCCTCTAATATTAGGAGCACCAGACATAGCATTCCCACGAATAAATAACATAAGATTTTGACTACTCCCCCCATCATTAACTCTATTATTAGCTTCTTCAGCTGTAGAAAGAGGGGCCGGAACAGGATGAACAGTCTACCCCCCCCTATCTAGTAATCTCTCCCACGCAGGACCCTCAGTAGACCTCGCCATTTTCTCATTACACTTGGCGGGGGTGTCTTCCATCCTAGGAGCAATTAATTTTATTACCACAATCTTAAACATGCGATGAGAAGGCTTGCAAATGGAACGCCTTCCTTTATTTGTGTGATCTGTTTTTATTACTGCAATTTTATTACTACTATCCCTACCTGTATTAGCAGGAGCTATTACTATACTCTTGACTGACCGAAATTTTAACACCACCTTTTTTGACCCAAGGGGGGGAGGGGACCCTATCCTTTACCAACACCTATTTTGATTCTTTGGTCACCCAGAAGTTTATATTTTAATTCTGCCAGCTTTTGGTATCATTTCCCATATTGTGTCTCACCACTCTTTTAAAAAAGAGATCTTCGGAACATTAGGAATAATTTATGCGATATTATCTATYGGTCTTTTAGGGTTTATTGTATGAGCCCACCACATATTTACAGTAGGTATAGATGTCGACACCCGTGCCTATTTTACATCAGCCACGATAATTATTGCTATTCCTACAGGAATTAAAGTATTCAGCTGACTGGCTACAATCTATGGGTCACCTATTAAATATAATACACCTATACTTTGAGCACTCGGTTTTATTTTCTTATTCACGGTTGGAGGCCTAACAGGTATTATTTTATCAAACTCTTCTTTAGACATCATAATGCATGATACTTATTATGTCGTAGCTCACTTTCATTATGTTCTATCTATAGGGGCCGTGTTTGCTTTATTTGGGGGTTTTAATCATTGATACCCACTAATTACAGGTTTAAAATTAAACCAACAATGGACTAAAGCTCATTTTATGACAATATTTTTAGGCGTAAACCTAACTTTTTTCCCTCAACACTTCTTAGGTTTAGCCGGAATACCTCGACGTTATTCAGACTATCCAGACTGTTACACTAAATGAAACATAGTGTCATCAATAGGCTCTATAGTTTCACTAACTAGAGTACTATTTTTTATTTTTATTGTTTGAGAAAGTTTAATCTCTCAACGAACAGTTATTTGATCTAACCATTTAACAACATCTTTAGAATGAGATAACCGCCTACCAACTGATTTCCATAGACTGCCTGAAACTGGAGCTCTCTACATCTAGTATGACCTACTGAGGACAATTGGGATTTCAAGATGCTTGTTCACCTTTAATAGAACAAATTATTTTTTTTCATGATCACGCCATATTTGCTATTGTTATAGTACTTACAATAGTAATATATATGTCTAGAATTCTTATAACCAACAAATTTTCATGCTTTAGTATTACCGAGAGACAAAAAATTGAAACCATCTGAACTATTGCTCCTGCAGTAATTCTACTTTTCTTAGCCTTGCCTTCACTACGATTACTTTATTTATTAGATGAATCTAATGACCCCCTAATCACAATCAAAACAATAGGTCATCAATGATACTGAAGATATGAGTACTCAGACTTTATAGATATTGAATTTGACGCCTACATAATCCCTACAAATGAATTAAATTTAGGTAATTTCCGGCTGCTAGAAACTGACCACCATTTAATTCTCCCTATAAAAACCAATACACGCGTTATTGTATCCTCAGCCGATGTAATTCACTCATGGACAGTACCCTCTTTAGGGGTTAAAGTAGACGCTATTCCAGGGCGATTAAACCAACTAATACTTTACCCTAGACGACCAGGACTATACTACGGTCAATGYTCAGAAATCTGTGGGGCTAACCACTCATTTATACCTATTACATTAGAAATTGTAAATATGGAGTACTTTATTAAGTGACTAAACTTAATAAACGAATAGAAAAGTTAGTTAAATAATAACATAAAATTGTCAATTTTAAATTACCATGTCAAATAGTACTTATCACATGCCACAATTATCCCCCATTAACTGGTTATTTATATTTATTATATTTTGGTCTGTTATAACCCTAAACACATCTATTATATGGTGAAATACCAATAATTTATACACTATTAATAARACGCCTAAAGTTAATATAACTATTAATTATAAATGATAACATGATAGTAGACATTTTTTCTTCATTTGATGACCATAACTCCACACTATTTTCAGCTCATTTTATAACATGAAGATTATCCTTATGGTCCTTATTTTTTATTAATTCTTCTTATTGAGTTAACCCCTCAAACCTAACAAACATAATAAATATACCCAAACAAGCTATTAATATTCAAGTAACACGATCTTTTAGGATAAACTTAGGGGGATTTAGCCTTCTTATTTCTTCTTTATTCATTACCATTATTAATTTTAATATATTAGGACTTATGCCTTATGTCTTTAGAACTACTAGCCACCTAGCAATAACCTTTACCTTAGCTCTCCCTTTATGACTATCTTTAATTATATCATCTTACGCAAATAACCCCTACTCAAGATTAGCATTTATGCTACCCCTAGGAACACCCAGATTCTTAATACCCTTCTTACCTATTATCGAAACACTAAGAATTATAGTACGACCTATTACCTTATCGATCCGACTAGCTGCTAATATTAGAGCAGGCCATATTATCTTAACTTTAATTGGGGACTACCTAACAATCTCTATATTATCCAACAATTATTTTGTGTCAAGAATAGTAATACTAATTCAAATTGGATATTTTATTTTCGAAATCGGTATTGGAATCATTCAAGGGTATATTTTTTCATTACTAATTACACTATACACAGATGACCATCAATAGATAACACCTCTTAATAAAAACCATATCTACATAATAAAAACTAAAATAATAAAGATAATTATATAACAATTAAATACCAACATTAACCAATGCTCCAACACAAAAAATATAATTTTATTAATACTAAAAACACCCTGTCCCCCTGTAACTTCAAATCATCCTATATCAACTACCTTTAAATTATGGTTACTAACATCTTTAAGCCCTTTTGTTAAAGGATAACAAATAAAACTAGACAAAAACCACATACTACTATTAATATAGCTTAAAATACCAAATTTAATGCTTAAATAGCCCTTATCCCAAAACCCAAAAGAAGACACTAAACTTACAATAATTAATAAAGGAACAATAAGTTTTATAATATAGGGTAAAAAAAATTCTATGCTAAATATACAAAACAAACTCTGAAAAATAAAACCTCCAAACAAAGCTCCAACCACTAATATTGATATCGGAATAATCATTTGAATATCATTATCCCCTATATTTGTATAAACCTCAGAACTCTCATTACCTCAAATAATATAAAAAGAAAAACGCATAGAATACAAAACAGTTAAACAAACTCCAATCCTCCCTAAAAAAAAAACAAAAATATTTATATTTCCTGTAATTAAACTCTCAATAATTAAATCTTTAGAATAGAACCCTGCCAAAAAAGGTATCCCGCATAAAGCTATGTTTGAAATATTTAAAAATACACTAGTAACAGGTAGTAACTTAGAAACATTACTAATTTGACGTATATCCTGCTTACCATTAAAACAATGAATAATATTACCACCACACATAAATAATAAAGCCTTAAATATAGCATGAGTATATAAGTGGAATAAAGCTAATATAGGTATCCCCAACCCTAAAGACATTATTATTACCCCTAATTGGCTAAGAGTAGATAAGGCAATAACTTTTTTTATATCATATTCATATAACGCACATACCCCCGATATAATGGTAGTTAAAATAGAAATATAAATCATAAATACCCTAAACCAGTAATACTCCCTCAAATAGTTAAAAAATCGGACAAACAAAAAAACACCAGCAGTTACTAAAGTAGAAGAATGAACTAAAGCTGAGACAGGAGTAGGGGCTGCTATAGCAGCCGGCAATCAACTACTAAAAGGGATTTGAGCCCTTTTAGTTATACCAGCAATTATAATAAATAAATTTACATACATAAACCCATAAAAATCCCATAAACATAGTACATTCCAATGACCTAACACAATTATCATAGAAATAGAACTTAAAATAAAACAATCACCTACACGATTTATAAGAACAGTTAATATACCAGCCGCTAAAGACTTACTATTTTGATAATAAATAACAAGACAAAAAGAAACCAAACCTAAACCATCCCACCCTAGTAGTAAAGAAACCACCCTAGGAATAAAAATCAAAAAATTTATAGACAACACAAACAATATCACAGTCAAGCTAAATCGAACCAACCCACTCTCGCCTTTTATGTACGAAATACTAAAAATTATAACACACCTAGAAATAAAACAAACTAAGCCCCTAAACCTACATCTTATCCAATCAACAACTAAGTCAAACTCCACCCTTCTACTCATACAACTTACCAACTCCCAGCTAAATAGTAAGCAAATATTATTAACACACAAATAAATCAATATTAAACACATAAAAAAAAATCAACAGAATAATATAACGCTAAAACATAACTCAACACCGATTAACTCAAACATAGTAAAGTAAAACCTTTATCTATAAACCCACAATTTATTATTTTATTTAAACTAACTTTACTAAAACAAAATAATCTTATTTAAATACCCCACATTTAAAATAAAAAACAATATAGGGTAAAAATGAAGTAATAATAATAAATATTCTCTACAAACACTAACAAAACTTCTATTTACAAAACTCATTACACCTCCATGTTGAGTATTAACAAATATAATTAAATTATATAACCCCCCTAAAAAAACTATTAATAAAATAACAACAATTAACCACTTACTATATAAGTATATAGAACAAAATAATATAACCTCCCTCACCAAACTAACACTAGGGGGAGCACCTATATTAGCAATACAAAACAAAAATCACCATAAACATATAATAGGATTTATATTAATTACACCACCACAAAGAAATAAATTACGACTTTTAAGCTTCTCGTATATTAAATTAGCTAAACAAAACAACCCAGAAGAACAAAAACCATGACAAATTATTATTAAAACAGCTCCCTCTCACCCCCACATAAATTTAGTTAAACCTCCAGCCAATATCACTCCCATGTGACCAACAGAGGAATACGCAATTAAAGATTTAATATCTCTTTGACCCACACAAATAATAGCAGTAATAACCCCTCCCCATAGACAAATAATAATAAAAATCTGACTAAACAATACTTCATTAAAAAAAAATACCCTTACTATACGCAAAATACCATAACCCCCTAATTTTAATAAAACACCAGCCAAAATTATAGACCCAGCAATAGGAGCCTCCACATGAGCCTTAGGAAGCCATAAATGCACAGAAAATATAGGCAATTTCACTAAAAAAGCTCCTATTACACCCAAAAATCATAAAATATTAACTTCATATAATACTTCCATACAATTTAAATAATAAACTAATAGTATATTAAACGAAAAATATAAATTACTTAATATAATTAAACTAATTAATAAAGGCAAAGAAGCCCTAATAGTGTATAGTATTATATATATACCCGCTTGTAAACGCTCCGGCTGGTAACCCCAACCAATAATTAGTATTAAAGTGGGGATTAAAGAAATCTCAAAAAAAATGTAAAAATATATAACATGAATAACTAAAAAATATAAAACTACAACAACAGACAAAACTAAAACAACTAAAGAAAATAAAATACTCTTATTTCCTATAGACTTTACAGAATAATAGCTAGCCAAAAATATTAAGCCTCTAATCCATAAAGTTAATACAACTAATATCCCCCTTATACTGTCACAATATAAATAATTTGTAAATAAAATTCCTCAAAGATCTACATTCAAATATTTTAAACACAAAAAACTCATAAATATTATATACCAAAAACGAATTTCTCAAATTATAATATTGTTTAGTACCAACAAACCCACTAAACTAAAAACTAAACCTATAATTTATACAACCTTAAAGACCTTACGTAATCATTACCATGAACACGAATCAACCTAACTAGTAAAGATAAGCCCAACCTAGCCTCACATACCCCGAAAACCACAATTACTATTATAATTCTATAATCCCCCCTAAATAACCCTCAAGTTAATAAAAAAGAAAAAATAATACCTAGTATTAAAATCTCAAATCTCAGTAAAATATTTAAAATGTGCTTCCATTGAAATAACAAAACAAAAAACCCCCTAACATAAATAAAAGTGCTTAATAATAACTCTCCACTCATAATCATACCTTTAGTTATAATAGTTTAAGTGTAAAACTTTGGTTTTGTAAACCAAAATTAGATATAATTTCTTTATAACTAAGTTTTCAAGTGAATCGAACACTTTTTAAAAGTTTTCAAAACTTTTATTTTACCAATATAAAACCTAATAGTTTAAAATATATAATCATAATAAATCAAGAAACGGACGAATTAAAAATACACTAAACCAAAGAACCCTTAAAACACGACCAATAGACTCATAAGGATACTCCACAGGACAACCACCAATTCAAGTTAATAAAAAAAAACAACCTACCATCAACCAAAAATTAAACTGCATAAAAATATTATATATAGAACCACGACAGCCTCTAACATGAACCAAAGGTAAAAAAAATAAAATACAAATAGATATGACTAAACTAATAACACCCCCTAATTTACTAGGAATTGAACGTAAAATTGCATAAGCAAATAAAAAGTACCACTCAGGCTTAATATGTAAAGGAGTAACCAAAGGATTAGCAGGAATAAAATTTTCAGAATCTCCCAAAATATTTGGGAATAATATACAAATCTCAATTAAAAATAGCAATATAATAAAAAAACCACACAAATCTTTATAACTATGATACTGATGAAAAGGAATTTTATCTAAATCCCCATTAATTCCAAGAGGGTTATTTCTACCCCTCTGATGTAAAAATAATAGATGTATACCCACCATCCCTAATAAAACAAAAGGTAGTAAAAAATGAAAACAAAAAAACCGACTAAGAGTAGCATTATCCACAGAAAACCCTCCTCAAATCCAATACACAATTATTTCCCCAATATAAGGAATAGCAGACACTAAATTAGTAATTACAGTAGCCCCTCAAAAAGACATCTGACCCCAAGGCAATACATAACCCACAAAAGCTGTACCTATAACTAAGAATAATAAAACAACCCCAATATTCCACGTCTCAATTATTATATAAGACCCATAATAAATACCACGAGCAACATGAAAGTATAAACAAATAAAAAAAAAAGAAGCCCCGTTAGCATGAATATAACGCAAAACTCATCCATAATTAACATCACGTATAATATGAACAACAGAATCAAAAGCTATTTCAACACAAGAAGTATAATGCATAGCCAAAAATAGCCCACTAACAATCTGAATACCTAAACATAAACCTAATAAAGACCCAAAATTTCACCATACAGACAAATTAACAGGCGTTGGTAAATCAACAAGAGCGCTATTCACAATTTTTAAAACAGGATGACTTTTACGTAATGAACTAAGCATATTATTTAAATTTAAATACCCGAAGAGGTCCCTCACAATAATAACAAATTTTAACAACTCTAATTAAAACAAATAACAAAACAACACCTAATAGTAAATAGCATGTAAAATTATCATATATTATAATTATAGTACTACCGCCTATACTCACAGATCTATAATCCAATAAAGATAAATCTTTCATATCTACCCTAACCAAATCTTTAGTAACAAAAAAATTTATAATAATAAACCCAAAAAAAATAAAAAAAAAATACCTGAAAACTTTTCTTGATAAAAAAATCAAATTCGGGATTAACCTAATAACGTATATAAATATAACTAATAGCCCTCCGATATAGACTAAAAAAAGTAAATAACCATACCAAGAAAAAGTAACTATCCCCACCAAAACACTCACACATAATATTACTATTATTAACATAAAACCAAGACTCAGAGGCTGAATTACTATCAAACACACACTTCTCAGAGAAAATCCTACAGAAACTATAAATAACAAACTCATTTCAAAAGGTAAGTATTAGCCTTAATCTCTAACTTCCAATGCTAGTATTCTAATTGAACTACCTTATGTTAATTTAATAAATAAACACATATCACCAAAAAGATCAAGATATTTAACACACTTGGCAGGTAACTCTTTCAAATTAAGTATATTAATAAATCATAACGATAACGAGGATACCTAGCACGAACCCAAATAAATAATCAAGCCACTAACCTCACAAATATACACAAACCTACCCCATACACTCTAATAAAAACAACTCCACCAAAAAACAATCTAACGATTAACACACTCATAAATAGAATATTACCATATTCTGCTATAAAAAGTACTGCAAACCCCACTCCCCCATACTCAACATTAAATCCAGAAACTAACTCAGATTCTCCCTCCGCAAAATCAAAAGGGGCACGATGAGTCTCAGCAACACACGATACAAATCATATAAGTATTATAAAAAAATTAACAAAAAAAATTCAAACAAAAACCTGATATTTTATAATTAAACTTAAACTTATTCTACCTACTAAAATTAGACAACTCAACAAAATTAATGATATCCTAACCTCATAAGAGATTCTTTGAGCAACAGCCCGTACAGAGCCTAATAATGCATATTTAGAATTAGAAAATCAACCAGCTCCTATCACCCTGTAAACCCCTAACCTAGAAACACATAGGAATAATAACATCCTTAAACCCCCTATCCTACAAATAAAGTAATTATTATATAAAATCCATAACACTAAAGCTAAAAACAAACTTATAAAAGGACAAATCAAAAAAGGTAAAACATTAACCAAAGTAGGTTTAATTAACTCCTTACTAAATAGTTTGATTGCATCAGCCAAAGGCTGGGGCAATCCTATCAACCCTACTTTATTAGGTCCTTTACGCAACTGAAAATAACCTAAACCTTTACGCTCTAACAAAGTAAAAAAAGCAACAGCCAAAAGTGCACAAACAAACGAAACAACTCTTGATAACAACTCAACCAACATTATTAAGAAGAATAAACACATTCCCTAACAGGAACTTAAATCCTATGCACTGATCTGCCACCTTAACATAATAGCTAATTACAAAGTAAGATATACATCTTATAAAATAATCCTAAATTATTCACATACACTTCTGCCAACTTTGTATTATAATAAATAAATTTAGCTATCTTTGATCCTCTCGTACTAAAAGAAGCAACAACCATTTTTAAAAGATAGAAACCAACCTGGCTCACGCCGGTCTGAACTCAGATCATGTAAAGTTTTAAAAATCGAACAGATTTACCTATTAAAGCTTCTGCACCTTAAGGTTACTTTAATCCAACATCGAGGTCGCAATCTCATTTTTTAATAAGAACTCTCTAAATAAATTACGCTGTTATCCCTATGGTAACTATAATATAAGCAATAATATTGGTTACTTTACCCAACAATATTAATTCTAAGGAAGTTACTATATTTATTATTTTATTCCCTAATCACCCCAATTAAAATTTATATACTACTACACACATACAATAATAATAGTAATAAAATTATAAGCTCAATAGGGTCTTCTCGTCCCTTTAAAAAATATAAGCTTTTTCACTTTAAAAATTAATTTCTAAAAAATAGAATAGAGACAGATTAACCTTCGTCAAACCATTCATTCTAGCCTCAAATTATAAGGCAAATTATTATGCTACCTTAGTACAGTTAAAATACCGCAGCTGTTAAAACAATTATTCACCGAGCAGGCCCGACTCTTTATTTATAACACACAAAGAGACATGTTTTTGATAAACAGGCGAGATTAATATTTGCCGAATTCCTTTATCCTATTTAATTAATATCCGTAATAATCTTAACTATACACAATTATAGTATCATCAAACATATTAATATATACCAATACTCATATTAACATTATACTTAACTATAAAAAAATTTACAGAAATTTATTAACTATTCACATGAATTTACTAATATACATAAAATTTAAACTACTCTTAAAGAAAAACATTATTAATTCTACTTAAATTTACCTAACTTTACTTAACAAATTCTACAAAACTACACAAAGCTTATCCCCTGTATAATAAACTAATATTAAAATAACAGTATACTACAATTAATATTATAACACTTAAATATTACACATCAATAAACTAGCTATCATGAAAAACGATAAACATCTCATTACCACTTTATAGTCAATGTATAACTATACAACGTTAACACACAACCCACAAAGTAAATCCTTTCACTTCGAGAAAATATAATAAATAATTATAAATCATCAATCCATTATACAAAAGGTACGAACACTTATTTCTACTAATAAATAAATATTTTAAATTTCCTTTACAGTACTTCTAACAACATTCATTTCTATACTATTAATACTAAACAAATAAACAATTTAAATAATTTAACATAAACATAATTACACGTCTAAATATACCTATAAACTTGTCACTAACATAACTACTCCCCACAAATGAGATATATATATATTTAAATCTTAAATGATACATTTTTATGATTTACGGCTTACGAGAGAGTATAACAAACTCATGCATAGATTTACAATCTACCGACTTATAATCGACCACCCCGTACAAGACTTAAACATATGTATTTATTAAAGGCCTTGAAAGCCTTCAGTTTAATTAACTTAAAATCTTAAATATATACATGTATTTTATTTAGATCACCTAACCCCCTTGTTTGGAAAACAAACGTACTTAACTATACTAATAAAACTTTTATTCTTAACACTATAAACATTTATTAGTGTTCTAAAAGATTGAAAATCTTATGTGCTACACTACACTATAAGAACT